TTTTTCTTTTTTATTTTGATTGTCTGAATATTCAGTTAAGACCATTCCAATGCTCCTTTTCGCCATGCATAAACTAAACCAACAATTGGGATAAGCACGAAAATGAAAGCTTCTATAAATACGGATATGCCCAATACATCGAAACTCATTGCCCATGGATAAAGAAAGACCGTTTCAACATCAAAAACAACAAAAACTAGAGCAAACATGTAATAGCGGATTCGGAATTGTAACCAAGCATTCCCCATAGGTTCTATACCCGATTCATAACTAGAGAGTTTCTCTGATCCTTCCCTAATCGGGGTTAAAACTCCGGAAATTAGAAATGCCAAGATAGGAATAATGCTTGATATTATCAGAAATGCCCAGAAAATATCATATTCGTGAAGCAAAAACATAAATGTACTCCTATTAATCTGGAATATACTGAATTATTTGATTCCGGATTGGGATTATCAATTGATTTATAGAACTTCTTAATCGAAAGAAGAATTGATTTTGATTGAATCAAACCACATAACTTAGAGTTTGTTTGCTGTGCGGCATGTCTTGTTTAAACATTCATCCAACGGAGTCTTGCTTACATTTATTTTGATTCATAGTATAAATACTAATAAACTAATAAATAAACTAATAAAATAAATAGAACTATAATACTATGTTTCCTTATAATGAAAAGGAATATATATTATCAATATAAAGAAAAGAATCACACATTATTGAACAATTCGACAAAACAAATCCCCAAAACAACTCAACTCATAGCATAAAATAGAGTTGAAGAAACGTTGATACATTTAGGGATCTCTGAAATAATCAATTGGGGTTCTTGTTTTACCAAAAAGCGGACTTCTACAAATACAAGACTAAGAATAGTTCTGAATCCATGTGACTTAGGATTATATTTAGTTGGGTCTTGGAGTTTCTATACAGGATCATGATTTTCACTTCATAAATTGACTGGGATTGGGTATACCAAAAGAAAATGTATCACTAATTCTTTGATCGCGAACAGGAAAAGAAAAAAAAGTCATATGTAATTCCATTCACGAAGATTTATTAATAAGTATGGATATTTTATCCGAGATTTCACAAATACCATACCGATTGAATCCATTAGATTAGAAAGAATGGATTATTTTTTTCTTGTCCCTACATATTTACTTTACATATGTATGTGGTAATGCTTTCATTTCTATAGATCGACTGACCATCTATCTATAGAAATGAGTAAATAAAAACTATTCTAAACTCAAATGGAATGTCTATATAAAAATAGACTGTATTAGGGCTATACGGATTCGAACCGTAGACCTTCTCGGTAAAACAGATCAAACTTATTATTATCGAAATGATTCGAACTGTTTCAAAGACCCAACATGCATTTTGTTGCATTGGGCTCTTTCATCAATTGATGTAAAGATCAGTTAGTCCACCATATTTTTTCTTCATAGGAAGATAATAAGATAGTTCCGTGCACTCTGATTCATTATTTGAATTCTGATCTAGGAGTAATACCAAAGTCTTTCAAAGAAGGATTACTTTGAATTAGGTCTGCTTCCGGTCTAGATCAATCTAAGTTAAATGGACTCTCTATCACTCCTCCGCAAGAGTCAAATATGAGACTTCATACACCTTAAAGTTCATAGGACGAAAAAAGATTATTTTGAGGTCCTTATACTCATTATGCCTAGCATTGAATGGACTGGGTATTTACCTTATCAATTAGAAAATCAACGATAGGTTCTATTTGGCACTTAAATCCGCACCTAAATCGGACCGAACCAAACCACATATTTGTCAGGCTACTGTTCCCTCAAATCTATGGAGTAAGACATCGATTTTTCATCTCAATAAGATGAATTATATTCATTGTATAACTGACTTCTTTTGAAAAGCATTGGCGCACGTGTAAACGAGGTGCTCTACCTAACTGAGCTATAGCCCTTGTCATAGATATCTTAACATATAGATAATTTCTTGTCAAGATGGGCAGCTGATGATCCCACATGATAGCTCTCCGAGCCGTTTACTGTTAACGAATTAGGATTGCTTAGAAATTATATTCTATCTATAATCCCCGGAGTGATGAGTCTTTTGTGGTGATAAATAACCTACTTAACTCAGTGGTTAGAGTATTGCTTTCATACGGCAGAAGTCATTGGTTCAAATCCAATAGTAGGTACAACTTATTAGATACCATTGACTGCGGTATCCAATAAGTTTTTCTACCCATCTTCTTTTTTTCGTTGTATCAGATTACACTTGATTATGTTCAATTGGTGGTGTAGTGTATAATAAAGAACTTCTTTTGATTATTTTGATTTGATGTATTGTTGTTTGTCTAGGAGGAGATAACATTGATAGCCTCTATTCGTGTCCTAGCTCGTCTAAGAGCTAGATTGGCTTCAATTACTTGTCTTTTACCCTCAGCTCTACTCAAGTTAGCTTCAGCTATTTCAAGAGTTTGTTGAGCTTCTTGCGGATCAATGTCAGTATTTATCTCCGCATCATTTCCTAAAATGGTGATCTCATTATTACCTATTCTAGCGAAACCGCCCATCAGAGCCACCGTTAACCATTGGTCATTGAGGCGTATTCTCAAAAGACCTATATCTACGGCCGTGGCAATAGGTGCGTGGTTTGGTAATACGCCAATTTGGCCACTATTAGTAGATAAAATTATTTCTTTCACTTCTGAATCCCAAATAATTCGATTAGGAGTCAGTACACAAAGATTTAAGGTCATTTCTTCAATTTATTCTCCACTTCTAAGTTCATAGCTTTCGCGGTAGCTTCATCGATGTTACCCACCAAATAAAAGGCCTGTTCGGGAAGACTATCTAATTCTCCGGAAAGAATGAGTTGAAACCCCCTAATTGTTTCTGCGAGACCAACATATTTCCCTGGAGAACCCGTAAATACTTCTGCTACGAAGAAGGGTTGTGATAAGAAACGCTCAATTTTTCGTGCTCTTGCTACAGTTAAACGATCTTCTTCGGATAATTCGTCCAACCCAAGGATAGCTATAATGTCTTGAAGTTCTTTGTAACGTTGTGAAGTTTGCTTAACTTTTTGCGCAGTTTCATAATGTTCCTCGCCAACGATGCCAGGCTGTAACATAGTTGACGTTGAATCTAAAGGATCTACCGCTGGATAAATACCTTTGGCAGCTAATCCTCTTGATAGTACGGTAGTAGCATCTAAATGTGCAAATGTCGTGGCAGGAGCAGGGTCGGTCAAATCGTCCGCAGGTACATAAACTGCTTGGATCGAAGTTATAGATCCCTCTTTGGTAGAAGTAATTCTTTCTTGCAAAGAACCCATTTCTGTACTAAGGGTGGGTTGATAACCCACTGCAGAAGGCATTCTCCCCAATAAGGCGGAGACTTCTGATCCTGCTTGGACGAAACGAAAAATATTGTCAATGAATAGAAGCACGTCTTGTTCATTAACATCCCGGAAATATTCCGCCATGGTTAGGGCAGTCAAACCAACTCTCATACGAGCTCCCGGTGGTTCATTCATTTGACCATAGACTAGAGCCACTTTTGATTCTGCAATATTTTTTTCATTAATCACTCCAGATTCTTTCATTTCGATGTAAAGATCATTTCCTTCACGAGTACGCTCGCCTACTCCGCCAAATACAGACACACCCCCATGAGCTTTGGCAATGTTGTTGATCAATTCCATGATGAGGACTGTTTTACCCACCCCAGCTCCCCCAAATAGCCCGATTTTTCCCCCACGACGATAAGGAGCTAAAAGATCCACCACTTTAATCCCTGTTTCAAAGATTGATAATTTCGTATCTAACTGTATAAAGGCAGGCGCAGATCTATGAATAGGAGATGTTGTGCGAGTATCTACAGGCCCTAAATTATCAACAGGTTCTCCAAGAACGTTGAAAATTCGTCCGAGAGTAGCCCCGCCAACCGGAACACTTAGAGGAGCTCCCGTGTCAATCACTTCCATTCCTCTCATCAGACCATCTGTAGCACTCATAGCTACAGCTCTAACTCGATTATTTCCTAATAATTGCTGTACCTCACAAGTCACATTAATTTGTTGACCGGCTCGACCTTTAACTACCAAAGCGTTATAAATATTAGGCATCTTTCCTGGGGGAAAAAGGGCATCCAGTACTGGGCCAATAATTTGAACGATACGTCCTAAGTTTTTTTCTTCAAGTGTGGAAATCATAGGACCAGAAGTAGTAGGATTGATTCTCATAATAAAACGAAATATGTCGAAATTTTTTTGGAATAGTACCTTACCTAATCAAAAAATAAATGTCCGATAGGAAGTTGATCGGTTAATTCAATAAGAAATAAACGGGGTTAACACTGTATTTAGTTAGTACCGTCCAAAGCAATCCAATTCCATTGTTTACTTACTAAATTTTCAAGTTCAACCAATCCTTTTTTTAATATCAAGAACAGGAATCATGAGTTAAGTTAAGTATGTTTCATTTTTCTATCATTATAGAAAATACCGTCTATATTATCTATGGAATTCCAACCCGAACTCGATTTATGATTTAGTATTTCGATCTCATTGGTTATTGTTTTTTTGCATATACATTTCTGTCTATTCTTTTTTATACTTTTTTCATGGACGAATTATGCCTATTTTCACATCTAGGATTTACATATACAACATATATCACTGTCAAGAGTGCATTTTTGTTAGTATTTATAGATACTTAGATGAAAAATTAGAAGGGAATCAATTCAATTATAAACTTTCTAAACAAGGATTGGGTTGCGCCATATATATGAAAGAGTATAGAATAATGATGTATTTGTTGAATCAAATACATGGTCTAATAACGAACCATTTTATCATTTTAATTAGTTGATAATATTAGTTGACTATTTTTTGAAAGATTTTTCTCAGAGATTTTATTCACACGTAATCCATATTGAGCAGACCTTGTCGTTGTGAGAATTCTTAATTCATGAGTTGTAAGGAGGAACTTATGTCACCACAAACAG